ATGTGAATGAAATGCACGATCTTCACAGGTATCACTCCTAAACCTAAAAGGTGGAATAGCGATTTTCGAACCATTTCCTATAAGAGAATAGAATGGTTTCCATTACTTTGAGAAATGGATTCTATATCAAACTATAGCTATTGCATTAAAAAAGAAAAGAAACTAATAGAAGTCGAAGACGCGGAATGGTAGTGAATAGAGAAAAAGATTCTTCTGATTTTCTTGTTCCTGAAAATATTCTGTCTATCTCCTAGACGCCGTAGAGAATTGACAATTTTCATGTCTTTCAATTCTCGTACTCGTAATTGGAAAGTTACGGAAGGAGATCCATCATTTTGCAATGAAAACAACGTAAAAAACTCTGGACAATTTCGAAATCAGACCAAGCGTTTTAATACATATGCCAAAAAATTCATTATTGGCCCACCATTGATTACAAGATTTAGCTTTTATGAATCGCTATTGGTTTGATACGAATAATGGCAGTCGTTTCAGTATGTTAAGGATACAGATGTATCCACAATTCATTTAGAGTTACTTAATAACCTATTTCTTATACTATATCTCTATCCTCTGAAATTCTCGAGTCGAAAGATGGATGCATATGCTGTGTTTCATTTTGCTAAATGATATCAATTAAACGGTGTATCAATTCTATAAATTGCATATAGCAATAAATAAATCAGCAAAATTCTTTTATTTTAGATAGAAGAAATGTTTCTTCTATCTAAAATAAAAGAATGTACCCTTATATCCAAATCCAATTTGCATCGAGAAAATAAATCCAAATTCCAGATTCCAGCAGTAGATGAATAATTGCAAATTTTTGTGTGTACAAGATTTGAATAACTTCAAAATAACTGACATAATTTTTGATTTTTCCTGATCAGAAAAATACATGAAAAAGAAAGGAGGTAGAAAAATTTTTTGATTTATGGTTAAAGAAGAAAACCAAGAAAACAGGGGTTCTGTTGAATTTCAAGTATTCAGTTTCACCAATAAGATACGGAAACTTGCTTCACATTTGGAATTACACAAAAAAGATTTTTCATCGGAAAGAGGTCTACGAAGACTTTTGGGAAAACGTCAACGTTTGCTGGCTTATTTGGCAAAGAAAAATAAAGTACGTTATAAGAAATTAATCAGTCGGTTGGATATTCGGGAGAAGTAATTTAATCGTTGGATTTTTTTTTATTTTATTAGTAGTCTTATAGTAGTCTTAGATTTTGCATTTTGATGAGCCTCGTTTTGAGGAATTCATGGAATAATGAATTAAGGAAAAAAGAATTATGAGTCTACCACTTACAAGAAAAGATCTTATGATAGTCAATATGGGTCCTCACCACCCATCAATGCACGGTGTTCTTCGACTGATCGTTACTCTCGATGGTGAAGATGTTATTGATTGTGAACCCATATTAGGCTATTTACACAGAGGAATGGAAAAAATCGCGGAAAACAGAACTATTATACAATACTTGCCTTATGTAACACGGTGGGATTATTTAGCTACTATGTTTACAGAAGCAATAACGGTGAATGCACCAGAATTCTTGGAGAATATTCAAATACCCCAAAGAGCCAGTTATATTAGAGTAATTATGTTAGAATTGAGCCGTATAGCTTCTCACTTGTTATGGCTTGGGCCTTTTATGGCAGATCTCGGAGCACAGACCCCTTTTTTCTACATTTTTAGAGAGAGAGAGTTGATATATGATCTATTTGAAGCTGCTACAGGTATGCGAATGATGCACAATTACTTTCGCATCGGAGGAGTAGCTGCCGATCTACCTTATGGGTGGATGGATAAATGTTTAGATTTCTGTGATTATTTTCTACGAGGAGTTGTTGAATATCAACAACTTATTACGCGGAACCCCATTTTTTTAGAACGAGTTGAAGGGGTTGGTTTTATTAGCGGAGAAGAAGCTGTAAATTGGGGCTTATCAGGACCGATGTTACGAGCTTCTGGAATACAATGGGATCTTCGTAAAATTGATATTTATGAGTCTTACAATCAATTCGCTTGGAAAGTCCAATGGCAAAAAGAAGGAGATTCCTTAGCTCGCTATTTAGTACGAATCGGTGAAATGGGGGAATCCATAAAAATTATTCAACAGGCTATACGCAAAATTCCTGGAGGACCTTATGAGAATTTAGAAGCCCGACGTTTTAAGAAAGCAAAGAATTCCGAATGGAATGATTTTGAATATAGATTTCTTGGTAAAAAACCTTCGCCCAATTTTGAATTATCAAAGCAAGAGCTTTATGTAAGAGTAGAAGCGCCAAAAGGTGAATTAGGAATTTATCTGGTAGGAGATGATAGCCTTTTCCCCTGGAGATGGAAAATTCGTCCACCCGGTTTTATTAATTTGCAAATTCTTCCTCAATTAGTTAAAAAAATGAAATTGGCTGATATAATGACAATATTAGGTAGTATAGATATCATTATGGGGGAAGTTGATCGTTGAAATGGTAATAGATAGGGTAGAGGTAGAAACTATCAATTGTTTTTCAAAATCGGAATTATTAAAAGAAGTCTATGGAATGATATGGATTCTACCCATTTTGACCCTCCTACTGGGAATCACAATACAAGTACTCGTAATTGTGTGGTTAGAAAGAGAAGTCTCCGCGTCGATACAACAACGTATTGGTCCTGAATATGCTGGCCCCCTGGGACTGCTTCAAGCTGTAGCAGATGGAACTAAGCTACTTTTTAAAGAGGATATCCTCCCATCCCGAGGAAATATTCCTTTATTTAGCATTGGACCTTCTATAGCAGTCGTATCCGTTTTATTAAGTTTTTTAGTTATCCCTTTGGGATATCGTTTTGTTTTAGCTGATCTTAGTATTGGGATTTTTTTATGGATTGCCATTTCAAGTGTTGCTCCTATTGGTCTTCTTATTGCAGGATATAGCTCAAATAATAAATATTCTTTTTCAGGCGCTTTACGAGCAGCTGCTCAATCTATTAGTTATGAAATACCATTAACTTTTTGTGTGCTAGCAATATCTCTACGTGCGATTCGTTAAAATACGAGCTTTTTCCTAGAAAATATATTGAGTACTTAATGTTCCTTTTCTTATTCTGCATTCAGGTTGATAAGTTAAACTAGATAGCTATATGAGTGAAACAAAACTGCTTATTAATTTGCAGTAAAAAGAAAAAATCTCATTTCCTACGTACAAGAAAAAAGTTGAACTAAACATAAGCAGTGTAAACTCTTTACCCCAAGGTTGAGATTGTTTGATTAGTCATCATATCTTGAAGCGGGCAAGAATAAAGGATTCGCGGTATGGAATTCCATTACTTGAATATTTTTAGTTATTACTAAAACTTATAACCGTAAGGGAATCCATCAAAAGTTAGTGAGGGATTAGGAACACTAAAGTACATAAAGGATTAGTAATGAGAGAATCAAAATCATTAGACATTTTTTCTTCTAAAAGGAATCATAATAAGGACTTGAAATTAGTGGAAATGATCAAGTAGTACTTTCTTCGGATTCCGATCCAGAGTATTGTTCCCATTCACTTGTTAAAGAAATGGCTACCAAGAACGAATTAACCCTTTATTTCTTTTTTCTTTTTAAGTATTCCTTTCCCAGGGAAAGAAGAATAGGACAAAAGATATGAAATGCAATAAAAAAAGAATCCTTATTTATTATTTCCTTCCTTTATCCATATTCATACAAAATTTCTCATGAACTAATGCTCAATTCTTTCCATTTATTAATTGCTATAACGAGTGTTTTATTCCAATAATAAGTTATTACTGAACAAAGAAAAATTTGCATTTTATTACATAAAGGGGGAGATCAATTCGGAAGCGCTTTTTTATTATTCGAGCAGACGGAATTGCTTTGGTCTAATTTAGGGCTTTCCAATCAATTTTATCTTACCTAACTCTATCTACGCACAGGGGGTAATACCAAAATGGAACAACCCTTTCCTTTTTCTGATCATAGAGGAGCCGTATGAAGCTAAGGTTTCATGTACGGTTTTGAAATAGCGGTGGGAACTGTGATGTTATCATCGACTATGATTATCTAACAGTTCAAGTACAGTTGATATAGTTGAAGCACAGTCAAAATATGGTCTTTTTGGATGGAATCTTTGGCGTCAGCCTATAGGCTTTCTAGTTTTTCTAATTTCTTCGTTGGCAGAATGTGAAAGATTACCCTTTGATTTACCAGAAGCAGAAGAAGAATTAGTAGCGGGTTATCAAACCGAATATTCCGGTATTAAATATGGTTTATTCTATCTTGCTTCTTACCTAAATTTATTAGTTTCCTCTTTATTTGTAACTATTCTTTACTTAGGCGGGTGGAATTTTTCTATCCCCTATATACCCCTTTTTGGGTTTTTCAAAATGAATAAAATGGTTGGAATTTTGGAAATGATAACGGGTATCCTTATTACATTAACTAAAGCTTATTTTTTTCTCTTCATTTCTATCACAATAAGATGGACTTTACCCAGAATGAGAATGGATCAGTTATTAAATCTTGGATGGAAATTTCTTTTACCTATTTCTCTGGGCAATCTCTTATTAACAACTTCTTCTCAACTAGTTTCACTATAAATATAAATAAGATAATACAATAACAGTAAGAATATCTTCAACACAAAAGTTCTTTCAAACAAGAGAAAGAAACATACCTTTTTCATCGATATTTTAAATATGTTCCCTATGATAACAGGGTTGATTAGTTATGGTCAACAAACAATACGCGCCGCAAGATACATTGGTCAAAGTTTCCTAATTACCTTATCCCACACAAATCGTTTACCTATAACAATTCACTACCCTTATGAAAAATCACTTACATCCGAGCGTTTCCGGGGGCGAATACACTTTGAATTTGATAAATGTATTGCTTGTGAAGTATGTGTTCGCGTATGTCCGATAGATCTACCCCTTGTGGATTGGAGATTCGAAAAGGATGTTAAAAGGAAACAATTGCTTAATTATAGTATTGATTTCGGAGTTTGTATATTTTGTGGTAACTGTGTTGAATACTGTCCGACAAGCTGTTTATCAATGACTGAAGAATATGAACTTTCTACTTATGATCGTCATGAATTAAATTACAATCAAATTGCTTTGAGTAGGTTACCAATTTCCATAATGGGAGATTACACAATTCAAACAATTAGGAATTCGCCTCGAAGTAAAATAGAGGAAGAAAAATCTTGGAATTTAAGAACGATTACTGATTACTAGGTACTAGGTTTTTTTAATCGAATAGTTTTTTACTAACTATAAAGAAAAAATACTAACTACAAAGAAAAAATAATAACTACTGCTTATTGCAAATTATTCCGGATTTAAAATGAGAGTAGATTTTAATGATGTAATTTCTAACTATACAACTTATATACAATATACAAAAAAATATCCTAATCTCTTTTTCCTTCCTTGAATCGTTTAGTTTTAGTCAGTTCATGAAAAATTTTATACTATTAACTTTTTCTTATCCATAATGGATTTACCCGGACCAATACATGAGATTCTTGTGCTATTTGGGGTATTTGTTCTTCTACTAGGGGGTCTAGGAGTAGTATTACTTACCAACCCAATTTATTCTGCCTTTTCGCTGGGATTAGTTCTTGTTTGTATATCCTTATTCTATTTTTTATTGAATTCCTACTTTGTAGCTGTTGCACAACTTCTTATTTATGTAGGAGCCATAAATGTCTTGATCCTATTTGCTGTAATGTTTGTAAACGGCTCAGAATGGTCTAAAGATACGAATTATTCAACTATTGGAGATGGGTTTACTTTACTCGTTTGTATAACTATTCCTTTTTCACTAATGACTACTATCCCAGATACGTCATGGTATGGAATTCTTTGGACTACAAGATCAAACCAAATAGTAGAACAGGGTATCATAAATAACGTTCAACAAATTGGGATTCATTTAGCAACCGATTTTTATCTTCCGTTTGAACTCATTTCCCTAATTCTTCTAGTTTCCTTAATAGGTGCAATTACTATGGCTCGCCAATAAGAAATACTTAGAATGAATCAAAATTCTTAGAATTTCAAATGTAAAATAAATAACTAAAGAATCAGAATTTGGATTTAGTAAAACCCATCTACTGCCAACACAACAAATACCTTCTTTTTTCTTTTGTTGCGTAATTGTTCTTTTCTAATTAATTGAATCGGTTCAATTCTTGTCCTCATATTGAAATGAATCGAGATTGATAAGGAGTTAGTTAATGATGTTTGAGCATGTACTTTTTTTGAGTGTCTATTTATTTTCGATTGGTATCTATGGATTGATCACAAGCCGAAACATGGTTAGAGCTCTAATATGTCTTGAACTTATACTGAATTCAATTAATCTAAATCTCGTAACATTTTCTGATCTATTTGATAGTCGCCAATTAAAAGGAGACATTTTCACAATTTTTGTTATAGCCCTCGCGGCTGCTGAAGCAGCTATTGGATTATCCATTCTTTCTTCCATCCATCGTAACAGGAAATCCACTCGTATCAATCAATCTAATTTTTTGAATAATTAGACATAGAATCCTTTAAACAAAGGTGCATATATAATAATATGGAACATTAAGATGAATAGAAATGGCTTATTATTATTTCAGAATCTCCTTTTTTGGAGTAGGTTATTTCAGACTATTCTTTTTTTCTTATTGAATATTGCATTTTTTTTGGATATTGCATTTTTCAATTCATTGATATTGCAATTTGAATATTGCAATAATTTCTACTGAAAAGATGATAGCCAATAAATTGACTAATTGGAATTAGTATGTAGAATTCGTATAATTATGACTGTTGAAGCCTTAAATTCAAGTCTTTTGGCTCTTTTCATGCCTTCTCACAAACAGATTAAGAATTCTTTGTTAAACCTTGTATAAACCATTGTTTCGTCTGGTGTCTACAATACATCTAACTTATATAGTACTAATTTTCTTTTTACCAGATCGAAAAATTTTATGTTGAAAAGCAAAATTTATAGATCCAATGTCACATTCTGTAAAAATTTATGATACATGTATAGGATGCACTCAATGTGTACGAGCTTGCCCAACAGATGTGTTAGAAATGATACCTTGGGATGGATGTAAAGCCAAGCAAATTGCTTCCGCGCCGAGAACCGAAGATTGTGTGGGTTGTAAGAGATGCGAATCCGCCTGCCCAACAGATTTTTTAAGTGTCCGCGTTTATTTAGGGCCTGAAACAACTCGCAGCATGGCTCTATCTTATTGATACGTTACAAAAAACTCCACTTGAATCGTCAGATTCCTCTTTACCGAAGAAGCCTGTGCTCGAAACAATCGAGCATGGGCTTTTCTGGTCAAAACGTATCTTGTCTTTATTACTTTATCATGAGTTATTTTCCTTGGTTAACAATACTTGTTCTTTTGCCGATATTTGCGGGTTCATTAATTTTCTTTTTACCTCATAAAGGAAACAAAATCATTAGGTGGTATACTATATCTATTTGTTTATTAGAATTCCTTCTAATGACTTATGCATTCTGTTATCATTTCCAATTGGAAGATCCCTTAATCCAATTAAAGGAGGATTCTAAATGGATAGATGTTTTCGATTTCCACTGGAGATTAGGAATCGATGGACTTTCATTAGGATCCATTTTATTGACAGGGTTTATCACTACTTTAGCTACTTTAGCAGCTTGGCCAGTTACCCGGAATTCACGATTATTCCATTTCCTGATGCTAGCAATGTATAGTGGTCAAATAGGATTATTTTCTTCACGAGACCTTTTACTTTTTTTTATAATGTGGGAGTTAGAATTAATTCCTGTTTACTTACTTTTATCCATATGGGGGGGAAAGAGGCGTCTGTATTCAGCTACCAAGTTTATTTTGTATACTGCAGGTGGTTCCATTTTTTTCTTAATCGGAGTTCTGGGTATGGGCTTATATGGTTACAACGAACCAAAATTAGATTTGGAAAGATTGATTAACCAATCATACCCCGCAACATTGGAAATACTACTTTATTTTGGCTTCCTTATTGCTTATGCTGTTAAATTGCCGATTATACCTCTACATACATGGTTACCGGATACCCACGGAGAAGCGCATTATAGTACATGTATGCTTTTAGCGGGAATCCTATTAAAGATGGGAGCATACGGATTGATTCGGATCAATATGGAATTGTTACCTCATGCTCATTATCTATTTTCCCCCTGGTTGGTAATAATAGGAGCGGTGCAAATAATCTATGCAGCTTCAACTTCTCTTGGTCAAAGAAATTTCAAGAAAAGAATAGCCTATTCCTCTGTATCCCACATGGGTTTCATAATTATAGGGATTGGTTCCATAACCAACATTGGACTAAATGGAGCTATTTTACAAATATTATCCCATGGATTTATCGGTGCTACACTTTTTTTCTTGGCGGGGACGGCTTGTGATAGAATGCGTCTTGTTTATCTCGAAGAATTGGGGGGAATATCTATCCCAATGCCGAAAATTTTTACTATGTTTAGTAGCTTTTCAATGGCTTCTCTTGCCTTGCCAGGGATGAGCGGTTTTGTTGCGGAATTAGTAGTATTTTTCGGACTAATTACTAGTCCTAAATTTATGTTAATGCCAAAAATGCTAATTACTTTTCTAATGGCAATTGGAATGATATTAACTCCTATTTATTTATTATCTATGTTACGCCAGATGTTCTATGGATACAAGCTATTTCATATTCCAAACGCAAATTTTTTGGATTCTGGGCCACGAGAACTCTTTCTTTTAATCTGTATCTTTTTACCAGTAATAGGAATTGGTATTTATCCAGATTTTGTTCTCTCGCTATCCGTTGATAGGGTGGAGGCTCTCTTATCCAATTATTATCCTAAATAGGATTTTCTTTTTTTAACTATTAACTAGTCCACTCTATATTCCTATAGTTGAAAACCCAAAAAATTCAGAAAAAAAGCCAAAAAGTCTAATTAGATCTATCTCGAATTTTTGAGAACCCTTTGAAATGAAAAGACGCTCAAGGGGTTCTCAAATCAAACAAAAATGGAAAAAACCTTCATAAAAAAGGGTTTTATGTTATGTAATCATTTAGATACTAATGTAAATGAACCATAACTATGTAAACCTATTCCTAACAGATTGATACCAAAATAGCAGATCCAAATTATAAGAAATCCTATCGAAGCTACAAGTGCAGAATTCGTACCCTTCCAAATTTTATTTGTTCTACTATGTAAATAAATTGCAAATATGGTCCAGGTAATAAAAGCCCAAGTTTCCTTAGGATCCCAATTCCAATAGGATCCCCATGCCTCATTAGCCCATACTGCTCCACAAAGAATGCCTACGGTTAAAAGGGTAAAGCCTAGACTAATGACACGATAACCCCACGAATCCAAACGCTCAGTTAATTGATATTTGTAATAATTTTGAAATGAAGGAAAAAAAGTGTTTTTTAAAGCACTTCTTTTTGCATAGAAATATTCAATCTCACTAAAGGTTTTACTTAAAACATTTTTTTTCTTTTTAGAAAAGAAATCGAAATTCTTTCGAAATATAATGATTAGAAGAGCAGCGGATAATAAGGATCCGCACAAAAGAGTTGCATAACTTAGTAACATCATACTGACATGCATCAGTAACCACTGAGATTGTAGAGCGGGTACTAGTATTGTAGATTGATGGATTTCAGTTAGAAGACCTGATGTGGCAAAGCCTTGCGTGAAAATAGTGCTTGGCATAGTTATTGTGCTTAAACCATTTTTAGAGTTCTGTATCTTAGGAATAGTATGAAGAATATACAGAACCCAAGAAAGGAAGATCAATGACTCATATAAATTACTTAACGGAAAATGTCCCGAAGAAACCCAACGAGAAACTAAGAATCCTGTTATAGAGAAAAAAGTAGCTATCATTCCTTTTTCTGACGAATCACGTAATCCCCTAAGTTCACGAACTAATAAGGTTATCAAATGAATCATAATTACAATTGAAATAGTTGAGAAAGAGATATGAGTTAGTATATGTTCTAAAGTTGGGAATAGCATAAGGAGAAGGTCCATTACAAAATTGGAAATTTCGAATTGAATCTATTTTCTAATCTATTGTATTCTTTTTCGAGAATGCCGCCACTCGGACTCGAACCGAGATGCTTGAGCACTGCTTCCTAAGAGCAGCGTGTCTACCAATTTCACCATGGCGGCTAACTTGAAATAAAAGTTTACTTAAAAGAATAATAGTTATTTTCTCCAAAATCGTCGAGATTGGGAGAATCCATAGAATTTAGGAACATTAGAATTTCATCATTAAATACTTTGTGAATTTTGGATAAGAGATAAGATAGGTAGAGGTTGTAAGTCCTATTGCAAGAATACTGTACTTTTGATAATAGAATCCTCCTAAAAAAAATAGGAGGATTCTATTATCAAAAGTTCTTTGATAGGAAAAGAATACTGAACACACAATATACCAAAAACTTTTGTTCTATAGAACAATAACAGAGGGATTAGTTCTAAGAAGATTGTACCGAGGAATTCGACACATACACATATCAAGTACATTCATTAATTAATCCGAGCTATTTATTCATATTAAATAATTCAGATTTGTTTGGCATAGGTCAATTCAGATTATTCAAAAACCTGATTATTTGTTTGTTTGTTGCCCAGAAAACCTTTTGGTTTTGGATGCTCGTTGCCGCTAGAAAATGATCTGAATTTTGCTAAAGAGTAAGACTTTACTATGGAAAAATAAATCTTTTTTTTCCAAATATTTTTACGAATACGTTTTTTTGCCGTCGAAGTACGTTTTTTTGGAACTGCCATTCAAAAAGGAGATTCTTTTTTTTCTAGTTGTATGTGAAAGACATCTATTGTCACAAATTAATCCTTCTTTCTGTTTTTTCTTAGTATTTATACTAAAATTATAATTTTTTTTTTTTACTTTATTTTGATTTTGTCTAAAGTGAATAAAACAAGAGTTTTTTTTACCGTATTATATATATTTTTTTCGATTTTGTTTTAATAATATAGAATATAGACAAAAATATATTATATACAAAGGTTTTCTATTTAAATCAATTTATATATCAAATATACTCCATATATAAATATATGGTATGGGGAATAAGCTCTCATATAAGAAGGGGAGATAAAAAGAAGCTAAAATTCAATCAAATAATTAATTAAGTTCAGAACAGTATTCCATCATTGAATTCCAATCAAAGTAAAAAAAACTTAATCTCTTAAACAAGACATTCTAAAACTTAGATAGTTCTAGTCACTAGGATTTCCGTTTTATATGAAGTAAGAAATATTCGAGAATTTCCTAAAAATAGGGGTTTTCTTTGGAATGGAATTCTATCAATCAGTTAGGAAACAAGAGAGCTATTTCATTTTACCAGAAAGAAATACAAAAATGAATAGAAAGTTATATGATTCAATCTTTTTTATTTTAATAAAAAAAATAGCTTTTTTTAGCTAATAACTAGATAACGATATTCTTTGATTAACTTTTTGAATTTAAGTAATTAAACCCATTCCGCATTTTTGAATATTTCAATGAGACAAATTTGGAAAAATTCGGAATTCCAGTATTTTTTCTTATTCTTATTTTGTTTTTTTAATTCCTTTAGAAAAAGATAAGAATAGGTTTGGTGAATCGGAAACAATTATTTTCTTTTATAGACAAATTGAACTTTCAATTTCAACTAAAAATTGCTATACATTTTTTTTTTCTTATGGAACATACATATCAATATGCCTGGGTAATCCCTGTTCTTCCACTTCCTGTTATTATGTCAATGGGGTTTGGACTTTTTCTTATTCCGACAGTAACAAAAAATCTTCGTCGCATATGGGCCTTTCCTAGTGTTTTACTCTTAAGTATAGCTCTGGTATTCTCAGTTCATCTATCTATTCAACAAATAAATGGAAGTTCTATCTATCAATATCTATGGTCTTGGACCATCAATAATGATTTTTCTTTAGAATTTGGATACTTCATTGATCCCCTTACTTCTATTATGTTAATACTAATTACTACTGTAGGAATCTTGGTTCTTATTTATAGTGACGATTATATGTCTCACGATGAAGAATATTTGAGATTTTTTGTTTATATAAGTTTTTTTAATACTTCTATGTTGGGGTTGGTTACTAGTTCCAATTTGGTACAAATTTATTTTTTTTGGGAACTTGTGGGAATGTGTTCCTATTTATTGATAGGCTTTTGGTTTACACGTCCAATTGCAGCGAGTGCTTGTCAAAAAGCTTTTGTAACTAATCGTGTAGGGGATTTTGGTCTGTTATTAGGAATTTTAGGATTTTTTTGGATAACAGGCAGTTTAGAATTTCGGGATTTGTTCCAAATAGCTAATAACTGGATTCCTAATAATGGGATGAATTCTTTACTTATTACTTTGTGTGCTTTTTTTTTATTTCTTGGTGCAGTTGCAAAATCCGCACAATTCCCTCTTCACATATGGTTACCCGATGCTATGGAAGGGCCCACTCCCATTTCGGCTCTTATACACGCAGCAACTATGGTTGCTGCGGGGATTTTTCTTCTAGCTCGACTTCTTCCTCTTTTCATATCCCTGCCTTTGATAATGAGTTTCATTTCTTTAATAGGTGCAATAACACTCTTCTTAGGAGCTACTTTAGCTCTTGCTCAGAGAGATATTAAAAGAAGCTTAGCCTATTCCACAATGTCTCAATTGGGTTATATGATGTTAGCTCTAGGTATAGGTTCTTATCAAGCTGCTTTATTCCATTTGATCACTCATGCTTATTCGAAAGCTTTATTGTTCTTGGGATCCGGATCCGTTATTCATTCAATGGAGCCTCTTGTTGGGTATTCACCAGATAAAAGTCAGAATATGGTTCTTATGGGTGGTTTAAGAAAATACGTTCCAATTACACGAACTAGTTTTTTATGCGGTACACTTTCTCTTTGTGGTATTCCACCTCTTGCTTGCTTCTGGTCCAAAGATGAAATCCTTAGTAATAGTTGGTTGTATTCACCTTTTTTTGGAATAATAGCCTCTTTTACTGCGGGATTAACTGCATTTTATATGTTTCGGATATATTTACTTACTTTTGATGGGTATTTGCGTGTTCATTTTCAAAATTACAGTAGTACTAAAGAGGGCTCGTTGTATTCAATATCCTTATGGGGAAAAAGCATATCCAAAGAGGTTAATAGGGATTTTGTTTTATCAACAATGAAGAGTGGAGTTTCTTTTTTTTCGCAAAATATATCCAAAATTCCCAGTAATGCGAGAAATAGGATAGGATCCTTTAGGACTCCTTTTGGGGCTAAAAACATTTTAGTCTATCCTCATGAAACGGGAAATACTATGCTATTTCCTCTTCTTATATTACTTCTTTTTACTTTGTTCATTGGATTCATAGGAATCCATTTTGATAATGGAGTAATTAATAATGGAATATCGGAATTAGCCATATTATCAAAGTGGCTAACTCCTTCAAGAAACTTTTTACAAGAAAGTTCTAATTCTTCTATAAATTCATATGAATTTCTCACTAATGCAATTTCTTCTGTAAGTTTAGCTATTTTTGGTCTATTCATAGCATATATCTTCTATGGATCCTCTTATTCTTTTTTTCAAAATTTGAATTTTCTAAATTCCCTTGTAAAAGGGAATCCCAAAAACCTCTTTTTGGATCAAGTAAAAAAAAAGATATACAGTTGGTCATATAATCGCGGTTATATAGATGTTTTCTATACTAAGGTCTTTATCTTGGGTATAAGAGGATTAGCCGAACTAACGCTTTTTTTCGATAAAGGTGTCATTGATGGAATTACCAATGGACTGGGTCTTGTTGGTTTTTGTATAGGAGAAGAAATAAAATATGTAGGGGGAGGTCGAATATCATCTTATTTATTCTTTTTTTTATCTTATGTATCCTTGTTTTTATTCTTTTTTCCTTAATTCATTATTCCATGAATTCCTCAAAACGAGGCTCATCAAAATGCAAAATCTAAGACTACTATAAGACTACTAATAAAATAAAAAAAAATCCAACGATTAAATTACTTCTCCCGAATATCCAACCGACTGATTAATTTCTTATAACGTACTTTATTTTTCTTTGCCAAATAAGCCAGCAAACGTTGACGTTTTCCCAAAAGTCTTCGTAGACCTCTTTCCGATGAAAAATCTTTTTTGTGTAATTCCAAATGTGAAGCAAGTTTCCGTATCTTATTGGTGAAACTGAATACTTGAAATTCAACAGAACCCCTGTTTTCTTGGTTTTCTTCTTTAACCATAAATCAAAAAATTTTTCTACCTCCTTTCTTTTTCATGTATTTTTCTGATCAGGAAAAATCAAAAATTATGTCAGTTATTTTGAAGTTATTCAAATCTTGTACACACAAAAATTTGCAATTATTCATCTACTGCTGGAATCTGGAATTTGGATTTATTTTCTCGATGCAAATTGGATTTGGATATAAGGGTACATTCTTTTATTTTAGATAGAAGAAACATTTCTTCTATCTAAAATAAAAGAATTTTGCTGATTTATTTATTGCTATATGCAATTTATAGAATTGATACACCGTTTAATTGATATCATTTAGCAAAATGAAACACAGCATATGCATCCATCTTTCGACTCGAGAATTTCAGAGGATAGAGATATAGTATAAGAAATAGGTTATTAAGTAACTCTAAATGAATTGTGGATACATCTGTATCCTTAACATACTGAAACGACTGCCATTATTCGTATCAAACCAATAGCGATTCATAAAAGCTAAATCTTGTAATCAATGGTGGGCCAATAATGAATTTTTTGGCATATGTATTAAAACGCTTGGTCTGATTTCGAAATTGTCCAGAGTTTTTTACGTTGTTTTCATTGCAAAATGATGGATCTCCTTCCGTAACTTTCCAATTACGAGTACGAGAATTGAAAGACATGAAAATTGTCAATTCTCTACGGCGTCTAGGAGATAGACAGAATATTTTCAGGAACAAGAAAA